CTTCGTGACTCTTATTCAAAAGGTCCAATAATGTATGTATATTCGACTTTTTGAGGCAATTATAGATCCTAGGTAGCAATTCTAATTGATCAATATAAATGTATTTCAATGCTTTTTTTATTTTCTTTTTACTTAGTTCAGTCAATCTATTGTGAAAGGTAAAAAGGGGTAAAGAAACTTTGTGTTGATTGTCCTCTAAATGTAAGTTTTCTTCTTCCGCATGTAGAAAAGGAATAAATAAATCAATTAAATTCCGGGAGGCTTTATAAAGGGCTTCTTTCGGAGTTAAACTTCCATTTGTCCATATTTCGAGAAAAAGGATCTCTTGTTTTTCATTCCCATAAGAATGAATACTATGATTCACGTTTCGAACAGGCATGAATAGAGCATCTATAGGGTAACTTCCGTCTTGAAAGTTATTTGCCGCTTTTATACGATATCCGCGATTTCTCTCGAGTTGTAATCCAATACACAAATCAATTGGTTCTGTCAAGCTAGCTATATGCTGTGTATTGTCAACTATTTCGACATAAGGTGGCAAGATGATATCTTGAGCAGTTACACATCTAGGGCCCCTAACACAAATAGACGCCTCACAAGTTCCATATAGATTACTTCTCAATACAATTTCTTTCAAATTCATTAAAATTTCGTGTACTGATTCTTGAATACCTACTATGGTAGAGTATTCATGTGGTATTTTCTCAGATTTTGCACGTGTGATACATGTTCCTTCTATTTCTCCAAGCAAAGCTCTTCGCATCGCAAAGCCCATTGTGTCAGCTTGACCTTTCATCAGTGGAGATAGAATAAAGCGCCCATAATGAAGACATTTACTATCTGTTCTTGATTCAACACACTTCCACTGCAGTGTCCGAGTAGATACTCTTATTTTCTCTCGAATCATAGTAATATTCTAAAATATTGATCATATTTTTTAATCATGTATTTCTCTTGAAATTTCTTCAACTTTGATTTCTACAAACGTCTTTTTTTAGGAGGCCTACAGCCATTATGTGGCATAGGGGTTACGTCTAGCACGAAACTTACTAGTATACCACTTCTACGAATAGCCCGTAATGCTCCATCCCTTCCGCTACCGGAACCTTTTATCCTGACTTCTGCTTCTTGCATACCTTGTTTTACCAATGTACGAATAGCACTTCCCGCCACGGTTTGAGCCGCAAAGGGTGTCCCTCTTTTTGCACCCTTAAATCCACAAGTACCGGCAGAATCGCAAGAAACCACCTGACCTCCTACATCCGTAACAGTCACAATAGTATTGTGTAAACCTGCTTGAATATGAATAACGCCCTTTGGTATTTGACGTGCACTCTTACGCGAACTACTACGCCTATTTCTACGCCAACGAAATTTTGGTCTAGGTTTTGCCATATTTTATCATCTCATAAATATGAGTCAGAGATATATGGATATATCCATTTCATGTCAAAAAAATCCTTCTTTTTTTTACATCAATCAAATCTTTTCAAAAATTCCTTTTATTTTAGTAGGATAATTATCCTTGTCGTTGTTTATGTTTTAGGTTAGAACAACTTACTATAACTCGTCCTCGTCTGCGGATCAGACGACATTTTTCACACATTTTACGAACAGAGGCCCTTTTTTTCATATTTGTCATTCCTTACTTAAATTCCGAATCTATTTCTTGTTCTTGGAAGAAAATAAGTTTCTTTCAATTTGGAACCTCGAATTGTATTCTCATGGGAAGGAATTTTTAAGTTGAAAAACTACTTAGTCCTCATCTGAATCATAAGAATTATCGCGGGGGAATCTATAAATTATACGACCTTTGCTTGCATCATAAGGGCTTACTTCAATCTTAACCCTATCTCCCAGCAGGATCCGTGTAGAACTACGTCGTATCTTTCCTGAAATATAACCTAGAATCACTTTGTCATTATCTAAACGAACGTGGAACATAGCATTAGGGAATGATTGAATAATCAAACCCTCATGAATCATTTTTTTTTCTTCCATTCAAGGCAAAACCTCCTAAAAGTATCAACTAATAGAGTAAATAAATTATATAATCTGCTCTTTCTATCACAAATTATTAATTTTTTGTCTAATTCGGAGATTACCATATATAACATAAAATTTCTCCACCAATTCTTTCTAGTCGAGCTTCCCGATCCGTCATTATACCTCGAGAGGTGGAAAGAATTACAATTCCCATTCCACCTAAAATTCTAGGAATTCGTTGATAGTTAGAATAGATTCGTAGACTAGGCCGACTTACTCTTTTTAAATTTAAACTATTTCTATAAGGTCCTTTCCTATTTCTTCTATGTCGCAGAGTTAAAACCAAAAAAGATTGGTTTCTTTCTTGATGTTTTCTCGAGTTTTCAATAAAGCCTTCTCGTAAAAGTATTTTAACAATGCTTTCGGTGATGTTAGTAGATGCTATTCGAACTCTTCCTTTTCTATTCATGTCAGCATTTCGTATAGAGGTTATTATATCAGCAATAGTGTCCCTACCCATGATAAACTAAAATCAGTGGTGTCTCCGAATTTTAATATAATCAACATGCTCTTTTTTTATTAATTTATTTTTTTTTTTATGAATTTTCAATCAAAAAAAAAAATTCAAAACGAAAGGTATATACGTGATACACAATCTACTATTTCATTCAAATATCCTACTTATCATCTTATAATACCTCAGGGGCTAATGAAAGTATTTTAGTAAAGTTTTGTTTCAATTCCCGGGCAATCGCACCAAAAACTCTAGTTCCTTTTGGATTTCCTTTTTCATCAATGATAACTGCAGCATTGTCATCATATCGTATTATCAAACCGTTGTCGCGTTTGAGTTCTTTACAGGTACGTACAATTACAGCTCTGATCACTTCTGATCTTTCTAAGTGCTTACTTGGTTTTGCTTTTTTCACCACAGCAACAATAACGTCACCAATACGAGCATATCGACGATTGCTAACTCCTATGATTCGAATACACATCAATTTTCGAGCCCCGCTGTTGTCTGCTACATTCAAATAGGTTTGAGGTTGAATCATATCTTCTTTTTATCTGTTCTTTCAATAAATGCAAAAAACCAAAGGGCGAAAAAGAAAAAGAAATATTGTTTGTCCAAAATAAAAAGTAAAAAGAATCTCCGGTTGTTTTTATCCCCAAGATCCATTTCCTTTGGTTCTACATTCCTATCCTGAAATAATGAATTGAGTTCGTATAGGCATTTTAGATGCCGCTATCGAGATAGCCCGAAGGGCTATATTTTCTGCTACTCCGCTTATTTCATAAAGTATTCGACCTGGTTTGACAACAGCTACCCAATAATGGGAGGATCCTTTCCCCGAACCCATACGGGTTTCCGCAGATTTTATTGTGAGTGGTTTGTCTGGAAATATACGTACCCATATTTTTCCACCGCGACGTGCATTTCGCGTCATTGCTCGCCGCCCCGCTTCTATTTGTCTAGGCGTGATCCAAGCAGGTTCAAGTGCCTGAAGAGCATATCTTCCGAAACAAATACGATTCCCCCGATAAGATAATCCCTTCATTCTTCCTCTATGTTGTTTACAGAATCTGGTTCTTTTGGGGTTATAGTTGATGGTTTTTTCTTAATTCCATCTCTATTACAGAACCGGACATGAGAGTTTCTTCTCATCCGGCTCCTCGCGAATGAAAAAATTTAAACTAGAATTTAATTTAATATGAATATTTAGAAATTGAATTATAATTAGAATAGAATTATAAATTAATTTATAGATTAATATATTTAAAATTATTAAATGAATAAATAAAGAATAGAATAATAATCTTTCATTAAGATATACATGTCATAATACACAAAATGGATTCCTTGATATTCATCAGATTCTTTGATATTCATCTAATTTATTAGATATTTTTGTATTTGGATTTATAAGTTAATTTTAAATAAATTTTTTATAGAGTTTGTATTTATTTTTTTGTATAGATATATTTTATTAGGTTGCTCTTATTTTATTTTAGCAATGCAATCTAATAAAAAAGGAATTTTCGCGGGCGAATATTTACTCTTTCAATATCTATTTCAGTTTTATATGATTAGTTTATCACTTTTCAGAATAGATGAATTGGTCTCTGGTTCGTTCCGCCATCCTTCCCAATGAATCATTAGGATTCATTTTCAATTGAATCTTCTGTATTCACGGATTCCATCGTTCCCATCGCTTCTTGATTAATGGTTAGGTCTCCATTCTACAATGGAGCTCTTAATGAACTTTGTTCTTGAGCCAACCTTCTTAGTCTTTATTGGCTTGAGGCTCTTATTTCTTTTTTCTATGAATAGATTCATATCAGATAATTATGTGTGAATCTGTATTCATGCTTTATTACATTGTCTTTTATGATATGACCTTACATAGTGGAATCTTATATCATTTCTATTCATTTTTTTCTTTCTTTCGCCTTTCCTTTTATCCGCATCCCCTTCCTTTAATGTATATTTGTCTTTTTTTTTTGACAACTCTTTCGATTTCTTGTTTATGCAAAAAAAAAATTCAGTTGCTGCAATGATAGGACCAAAATATCATATCTTGACTGCTTCTTTGGATCCAGATAATGTGATGCGATGAGTTGGTTATTAGTTCTATAGTCATTAGTTCATACTTCATACTATGGGCTCTTACCTTTTTTTTCGTCTTAATTCTAACAAAAACCAACGAGTCACACACTAAGCATAGCAATTCTATCAAAAGGTCAATCGAATTTTTATTCAACCTTATAGAATTTAAAATGAGAATTGTTTTGATGGAAATTTTATGGAAAAAAAGGGTGTCATTCTTTGTTCTATCGTTACATCAAAACAGAAAGACAAGTCAAGTAAAGGCTGATTATTTCTCGTCTATAAATATCCAAATTTTGATACACAATATCCCATAGATAGTTCGAATCGTATAGGCGCAATAATCAATTTTCGCGCGAATGGTTTGTAGGGGAACCCTACCCTCTCTTATCCAGTCAACACGTGC